TTTCTTATGTACCCATAGGTGCTATATTGGATTTGAATCAGATTTCGGATCAATCTATATTGATTGACTGCCTCCATTATGTTGTTGCTAGCAAATACCGCTGTTTTTAGTTTGGGATCTTCCAACTCATTCCCGCAGTAGATCCGGACCGATTTTTTTCTGATCCTTCGAGAAAAAGATTCATTCTCCTCATAAAAAAGAGGAGGTAGAACCAATAAAGATTTCTTTTTCGATTCATCTCTGGAGTTGAATACCTCATTCAAGAATCTTTTTTGATCCAACCCGTAGGAATCAATAGAAAAGGCAAATCCCCTATGATACACCAGATCTGGCTCGGTTATTGATAGAGTGAATAGATCCGCCATTTCTGGGAATCTCTCTTCTGATTCAAAAAAATCGTGGCGTAACGCGTATCCCCCTTTGTTCCGGTCATGGAATAGATGAAAGAAATCAAAAAATGGATTTTTGTTCAAGAATGAAATCTTATTGGAACTGTCCATATCCGGTTCATCCTTCGGAACCATATCACATCCCGGATCTGGTTCCGAAGGATGAATTGAGACGGTATCTTGTAAATACGTAATTATCTTGAATATATCAACCATTTCTTTCTTTTCCGCTCGCCTGGAAGGGACAAAAGAAACATCTTGTTTTTTCTTCAACAATTTAGGATCTCTAGTGGACCTCTCAGTAGGATTCGAACCCAGATGAAGTTCTGACCATCTGTCAGAGAAAAAAGAACGAATTGATCTTGTAGGATTCCCAAGAAATTCTTCGATTTCTTCCGGAAGCAGATGATTATTCATCCGCTTCTCAGGTTCCGTTAATAGCCAGGACATGGAGGAAGATCCAAAAAGGCATTTCGGGAATCGATCTGATTCTATCTCTGTTCGTTCCGTTTGAAGAAAGGAAGGATCCCAAAGAATCGATCTCTCTTTTAGTTGCTGAATCTCTGTTTGATCGATCAATGTGTGATATTCTGAATTCTCATTTCTAACGGAATCGAAATGATCTCTGGATTGATCAGAAGAAGATCCTTTCCATTGGCTAGAATCCGTTACTTGAACGAAAATAGATCTTGTGGAATCATATTGAATATTTGACAATACATTCCATACCTTGCTAAAAAACCGATCCTTGTTTACCAACCACACATTGTCTAACCAAATCCAATTCTCTCTCGAGACGTTCCTCAAAAAATCCGATTCGTGCTGATTCTTCCCCCAACTAACGAAGAGATCTTGGCGGAATTGCCACATATGAAATTGAGCACAATTTTGCAAAGAAATACCCCACTTGTTTCTCGAGAAGAGATGGGAAACATGCTCAATATCATTGGATTGCATAGTTGCCCCAGCTCCTTGTTGTTTGAAGAAACTCTCCCCCTGAATTGGTCTTTTTTCACGAAAAGCAGACATGAGATAACAAATCAAGTCTTTCCCTAAGATTTCGAATAGCTGTCCCGAATTCAAGTTGATTATGTTTCGTTTCTTCCTCGGAGAAAGACGATCAAACAATTCCCAATCATGGTCCTTGCGGATCGGATCATCCGTATAGGATAAAAAAAGAAACTCCAGATATTTGCTATCTTTCTCTTTGAATGAGATCTCAATTCCAGCTACGGTTTCATTAGATATCTGACAACTAGAATCCCTCTTTTTTCCGATCCGGTTCCTCCACCACCGCGAACCCCGGTTAGATTCAGGCATGATACGCTTTTTCTTTCTTGGGAGAACCCAAGTACTCTCTTGCGGATCCATGAAACAACTCTCAGAAATCTTTTTCCTTTTTGGAAGATACAGGAGCGAAACAATCAACCTATTTCTATTGGAAGACCAAAAAGATTCTTCCAATGTCTCCTTTCTGGGTCCAATGGAATTCATAGGTATAGGAAGAAGCCCCATCAAATAGAGATCTTTTCTTTCAACCATCTCTCGATTGTTAATACGAGATATAAGGACCACTACTACAAGCAGTACTACACCTTTGATCGTGAAATATCGATTGCTTGTTGCACCCTGTGAATCACGTGAAAGTAGGATACTCCAAATTCGGGGGTCAAAGAGTTTCATAAAACGTTCTTGGTGGAAAAAAATGTGAGTGAAAGATCCCACTGAATCGAATTTGATCCATGAATCTAAGAAATAGTGAGAATTCTTGATCTCTCTCAATTCGAATATCCAGGATTTGAATTGATGTCGTTTCATTGATTCCTCCTAAAGATTTCATTTCAATTGGAATTTGGTTATTCACGATGTACGATGATCCCTGTTAAGCATCCATGGCTGAATGGTTAAAGCGCCCAACTCATAATTGGCAAATTCGTAGGTTCAATTCCTGCTGGATGCACGCCAATGGGAACATTCAATAAGTCTATTGGAATTGGCTCTGTATCAATGGAATCTCATCATCCATACATAGCGAATTGGTATGGTATATTCATACCATAACATATGAACAGTAAGAACTAGAATTCTTATCGATACTGGAACTCATAGGG